GTTTACTGAATCACATGAAATTTTATCCAACTCCATATTTGGAATGAAATGTATGAACTACGTTTGAACGGAGGAATAAAGAGAATTTTCTACTTAAATTGGAAGTTGCAACAGATCAAAATGGAAAGGAATTGATAAAACAGTCCTAGAAACAGAATTCTGTCACTTAGACTTATTAAAGTTAAAGTCATAAGGTTTTGTATATAATAGCAAAACAAAAAGGATTTTAATTATACCATTATTATGATATTACATATTCGAATTTGAGAAAAATAAAAGGATTCGGTATTTGGGAGATAAATACAAAGACAGAAAAATCAGAAACAACATAGGATCCATTTTTGTAGCACTTAACCGTCTTTATGTTAGAGATTTCGTTATTCAAAAAAAAAACGATTCGCAGAGAAGAGAAATATTTCTACTTTACTTTACTGATTTTTGAATAGAATATGATTTGAAGTGTATAAGAAGGGTTGCACTTATTAAACACGTATGCGGATAGCTATAATATCCGACTTCTCTTTTATTGCTGGTTCTATTCGGGACAGTCCGGGTCGTGTTCTATCAAAAGAGAATTTCTATTTAATGAAAAATTGAAGTGAAGTAGGATAATTTTATGATAATTACCTATAGACAATATATCTAAATAATAGATATCTGTGTAACAATTTATGTTCTGGGGTTTACATATACTGATATGTTTTGTTATAATTGAAATTGAGAAGAATTTTTTGATTGAAAAAATCAATACTGATTAGTTCTGTCTCAATTTGTATTTTCTTATGTCATTAGGAAAACACAATTTGCGATTCAAATCCCAGAATCGTCATTAATTCGAACTAAGCAGTCAATAGTTAATGGTTCAAGTTTGTCGGCTGAAAATCCACATTTTTTTTCTCAATAGAAAAGCCAGAGAATGTTTTTAGCATTGTGGATTTTCCAATACTATACAATCAATCGAAGGGATGGATAAAATCCAAAAAGGGTGTTTCTTTTAGGAAAAGGATTAAGGAAAACAGGAGTCAAAATCCAAGTACAATAAAACTTCAGCAATCTGGGAAAATTTTCATCTATTTTGTATTATTTTGGCGGCATGGCCGAGTGGTAAGGCGGGGGACTGCAAATCCTTTTTCCCCAGTTCAAATCCGGGTGTCGCCTGATCAACAAAAAAACTCGAAATCTCTTCTTCTCTTCGGTTCCGCTTATAGAACTCGCAGAATTCTTCCCCGTTAGAAGCAGAGGAAACAGACTGTTAATGTTTTGTTGATTCTAAGCATGTGGTCTGAGGGTTTTCTAAACAAAAAGAGTGTGAATGCTCGTTCGCATCTAGGATTCAAGAAAATATTCGAATCTACTGGTAGAGGGTCTATCAAGACTTCACGATTCCCTTCTATTACTAAGGGAGTGTCTAATGACTGGATCTTGAATCAGATTGTAGAGCCTGAATAGGAAAATAGGAAATCTGATTCAATTAAGAGTTTTGGAAGGAAGTGCAATATACGACGGACTCGCGAGAATCTCCGAGTGCTCAGGTATCCAACCAATATTAGATTGGATTGATAATTGACTTTTATAGAAAAAGGGGCAAACAGAAAGAATTTCTTTGCGGCAACCCCTAGACAAGCCCCCTCTTTCAGAGCGATAATGGGGAAGGGGGGTACCGGATCAAATGGGGAAATAGAGGTCTGTAATAGATAGATATTTCTGGTTTTTCGTGATTTCTCCCTTGTCTGTTTTTACTTACTAAGGTCAACAAAACAAAAAAAGAATAGGCCTTATTATTCTTATTCCTATATGTTCCCATTCCCTTCGGATCTTACTACGTATTTTGCTTGTGTTTAATCTTTCCCGATTCGAAATCATAATCGATTTATTGGATTGGTTTCTCGATAGTGTTCGGTCAGAATCCCTTTTTGACTCTGCGCCATGGATTCCACTATTATTAGGGAGGAATAATGGAAAAATTCCTTCGTATTTATAGAGATAGGGGACATAATTCACATGGATATAGTAAGTCTCGCTTGGGCTGCTTTAATGGTAGTCTTTACATTTTCCCTTTCACTCGTAGTGTGGGGAAGAAGTGGGCTCTAGAAGTACTACTAATTGAGTTGAGGAATCAAACCGTATCAATTTTTTTATAGATTGTTCTGCAACGCGTTTTGAACTATTTAAAATCAAAATCTCTGAATTTCGAATCCCATTGGACTCCAATGGAGTTATCTATGATATGAATCATACTCTTTCTCTCAAAGAGATATTTCAGTGATTCCCGTGTTTGTATTTCGAAAAGAAAGGGATTCCGATGATTGGAAATTTCTTCTAACCTAAAATTCTTCCGAAATTTTCTATTTCAATCAATGGAATGAGCTCTTACTATCTTTATAGATAGATACTGAGAAAGACTAGACTTTTTTTTATTTCTTTCCCTCTTTATTGTTCAAAGAAGAAGACGTTTTGTTAAGTGTATACGCACTTTCTATGAGAAATGATATAGAGATAGTGGTTGTCTAATGAGAGACTATGCAATAATAAGATCTTACCTTGAGCGAGTCACATATGGGGCATTTACCGATTGGTTTCTAATTTTAGAAAGTCGATTTATGCTTTATCGACTTATTTCATATCATGGTTCGGGCATTAAAAATCGGTGAGGTTTTCTCTTCCTTATTAGTAAAAGGAAAGGAATTAGAATCCTAAGATAAGAGTGATTTCCGATTGATCGGAACAAATCGATGTAGTAAATTGGGTGTTATGTCAATTCCATACAATATATGATATGGAATTAATATATATCTATGAAGAGAATATTGTAGATTGATCTATAAAAACTTAAGCCTTTATCTTTATTCTAGATTACAACTTTATAGACTAAAAGATAGATAGTATGGTAGAAAGAAAGATGCATCTATTTCTTTCTTACATACTATCTATCTCTTAGAATACTGCCGATTATAGTCCGCTCATTTCATTTAAGTTAAGACGCGAAATTGGAATCCTTTTCATTTGACTTCGTCAATTTTTGATAAGAACTCAGAAGGAAAGTTTCGTTCAAATGAATTTTCAAATTCAATTGAATTAATCATTTTGACTGACTGTTTTTACGTAAATGATAAGTAGAAAAGCGGTAGGAACTAGAATGAATAGCGCAGTAGCAATAAATGCAAGAATATTTACTTCCATAATCTCATCGTTTTTTTTACTTCGCAATAACTCGGGATTTAATCCCCTAGAGATGATAAATATTTCGTCTGTAAATTCAATGAATGAATTACCTCTCGATGATCTTGAATCGGATCAATATCATGAATAACAATATCTGATCTATCAAATCAATTCGTCGTCGAGACTTGAATAGTATAACATAGGAAGTTCTTTTATCCATACCGAATCCAAATTTGGATTCCTGACCCAATCAATCCAAAATTCCTTTATTTAGAATCCATTTCCTTGTTTTTTTCTATAACCTACCTTGCGTCTTCCTTGTACAATCATCTGATAAAGGATCATCAGATTGCCTTTCCACTTCGATTAGTCACATAGTTACAAATCTAAACAAACAATAAAAGCGAAATGGAAAAATAGAAAAGAAAAAAGAAATAACGACCCCTTATTTGCTTTGGAAATGAAAGTATGCCCCCCGACACCCTTTCATAGTTCATAGAAAGGGAAAAAATGAATTGATGTATTTATGGGATATTGGATCCGTCGGGACTGGCGGGGCTCGAACCCGCAGCTTCCGCCTTGACAGGGCGGTGCTCTAACCAATTGAACTACAATCCCAGGGAAATAAGGGATCTAGCAGAAAATTTGATTCTTTTTTATCTTCGTATGGGGTATTTCTGAAGGACAAGAGGGGGTTAGACCATTTCATGGTAGATTGGCGAATTATTGGGCCGAGCTGGATTTGAACCAGCGTAGACGTATTGCCAACGAATTTACAGTCCGTCCCCATTAACCGCTCGGGCATCGACCCAGGAAGAATCAATTTTAGGCTTATTGGTAATCCATGATCAACTTCCTTTCACAGTACCCTACCCCCAGGGGAATTCGAATCCCCGCTGCCTCCTTGAAAGAGAGATGTCCTAAACCACTAGACGATGGGGGCCGACTTGTCCAACCGCCCTCATACTATGATCATAGTATGATCAGTTTTTTGAAATTGTCAATATAATGGAATGATATGATTAGATCCAAAGAATCTTTCCGTTTTTCAGAATTGTATAGAATTTTTGGATTCGTCATTGATATTCATTATCAATCGACATTCTCTATATAAATCTACTAAAATAAATCTAGTAAGCGGGATCAAGAAGTTATCAAAAATTTTCTCTAAGACTTTAGTTCAAGGGGACAAGTAGAATCTCTTCATCACATGATTCGATGAAATATCTTGAAATTTCTTTTATGTCGAATTGGTAAGTGTACATGTATGTTATGTACCAATCAAGCCAATTTTGTTTTGATAGGGATCATCTCAATAAAAAAAAATTAAGGCGGGTCTTGAAACAATTCATTTTAGTCTAGACTTGCTAGGCAAATCCATTTGATTATTCCAAAATCAGCCACTAGCCACCATGAGTCTACTGCATATACTTATATATATAATATATGTGCATATAGAAATTTTATCCACATAGTGATTCGTTCGGGAATTAAATCAAATAAGCCCTTTTAACTCAGTGGTAGAGTAACGCCATGGTAAGGCGTAAGTCATCGGTTCAAATCCGATAAGGGGCTTAAATTTTTTTTTTTCATAAAAGTCCAGTCATAGTATTCAGAAAATAGAGGTCTTTTTTTTATTTAGTTGAAATAAAAAAGGAACTAACAAAATAATACGTTATCATTATACTGAATACTGAGTTAGAGTATAGTAGTTCTAGTTAGAAAGTCGGTAAATATTCATTATTATGAATACGCCCCTTGAATCATCAAAGATCTCTATTTTGCATTATACCAATCAAATCCATTGGAAAGATTCGAAATCAACAAAAGAAAAAGTA